TATAATGCATGAAAGGGTCCTTAAACAACCATAGATTGTCCTGAAAGGCCTTGGCCTTAGCAAAAGCTTCTACAAGTCCAAGATGTTCTAGTTTTCCATAGAAAAAGATTCGTTCAAGAAGGGTTCCAGAAGACGTTGAGCATAAATGAGAAGATTTGTTACGAAGAAAGACGAAGATGGATTCGTATTCACATAGATGAGAATTATATAGGACGAAGAAAAACCTTTGATTTATTTTTAAAAAACAAGAACTGGCTTTATTTGGAGTATTACAAATACGATACTCGTGGAGAAAGAATCTTAATAAATGTAAAGAAGAAGCGTCTTTTACCCAGTAGCGAAGAGTTTGAACCAATATTTCCAGATGGACTGGGTAGGGTATTAGTATCTCTAACACATAAATTAAATGTGAAAAATTGTCCTCTAAAAAAGGGAATATTGAATGAATTGATCGTAAATTATGAGATTTAACTATTCCTTTCCTTTCTAGCGAAGATAATAATCGGAGATAAAACGGAATTTCTACAATGACTGCAAATCCTTCTGATATCATTTGAAAGTTAAAATTCTTGTTGCGCCCAAAAAAGGTATTTTGGATAAAATCCTTAGCAAAAAGAATCAAATGATTCTGTTCATACTGATACATTCGCTGAATTGCACGTTTCACAATTAGTAAACTAAACTTATTATAACCTGCATTTTCCAACAAAACGGATCTATTTCTATTTAAACCATGATTATGCGCAAGTGCATAAATATACTCCTGAAAGATAAGTGGATATAAGAAGTAGTGTTGTTGAGATCTATTTAGCTTTAAATATTTTTGGAATTCCTCCATTTGAAATTATAGTTGAACTAAAGGTAGAGGATTTTGGGGGTTATCAATGAAACATAGTGCGATACAGTCAAAACGAGGTATTCAAGTAATAAACGAATAGATACCTCGGGGATACAGGTAAACTTATCAACGAATTATCTATCCTCTCTTTTCCATTTAAACGAATAAGTTATGTTCGTTATAGGATAACAAAAGACTTAGAAATCCTTTATTTTTTCAACCTAATCGCTCTTTTGATTTTGGAATTTTTTTCTCAATATACTGTTTCTTCTACACACACATTTCTATTCCATAATGGAAAATGTCAATAGTTAGGATTCATTAAAATATAAAGAATTCGTTCATGGGATAATCCCTTCCCGTATCAGGCACTAATACATTTTTAACATCTAATTAGATCGGGTAATCGTTCAAATTAAGAACAGAAGCTCGTTGCTTTTTCCCTATAATCAATAATCATATCAATAAATAAATAAATTGAAGCCATTAGGGCTCTATATCCATTTATTCATCCGACCCAACTTGAAATTGAATTCATTTTGTTCCGTTTCAAAAAATAACACAACGTTTTGTACCGATTCGGAAAGAATGAAATATTCTCAGAACTCTTCGTTGATCCGACATGCTATTTTTTCCATTCATTCCCTTTCAGGATCAGTCGTGGTCTTCCAAACTTTACCGATGGTATGGACGAATCCCTCGCTTCATCCAAATGTGTAAAAGATCCTAGCCGCACTTAAAAGCCGAGTACTCTACCGTTGAGTTAGCAACCCGAATATAAAAAGTTTATGTAAATACAATAAAAAAAAAAGATAGATAAATGTCTAAATTTATAGACCACCTCTTCGTTCTTATGTTATCGACTTTTAAATCAAAACCCCTATTCTTATTATATCAAAGAGAATTCAAGGAATCCCACCATTTGAATAATATAAGGTAAAAATAAAACCGCTCGGACAAAAATAAATTTATCTCCTTATCACGATGAATTATATTTGTTCGATAGACTGTTGTCAATATAAATGTTGAGAAAATAATACAATGGAAAAAAAAAAAAATGGAATTTATTTCAATACTATTAATATTAAAAAAAGGGCTTGTGTTAGATTGGCACTACATAGCTGAAAAAAGTTTAGATAGAGGGATAAAAAAAGACCAAGTAGAAAAAATATAAGATTGAATCAATAATCAATAATAAGTAACTAGAATAAAAAAAGGGAGGATTCCTTGGTTATTACTTATTAGTATAGTTTCAACGAAAACCGACCAATTGAAGGAACTCCCAGAATTTTAGATTTCTAGGATCGAGCAACTCGAGTTTTGTCGTTCTAGAACATGAGATTTTATAGAAGCAATGAAAAATAGATATGAATAGAATCCAAAAAAGGAAAAAAGTATATATATATATAAATATAAAAATTTATATAAGAATTACTATCCCTTTCTATTTCTTTATTTCCTTAATTAAATTTTGTTTGATTAGGACCAAGTTACTTAAAAACCTCTGCCTTTTTTAAAAGATCCCGAACAGTTCCTGTGGGCTGAGCGCCCTTTTCAAGGAAATATAGAATAGCAGGAACGTTTAAATAACTTTGATTCTTTATCGGATCATAAAAACCTACGTTCCGAAGATCTCTTCCTTCTCTTCGGGATCGAACATCA